TTCGATACATTTCGAAATCGAGAGATGTCTACCGGGGGGGGTTCTATCAGACAACAATTAGCAAATCTAGATTTACGAATGATTATAGATTATTCATTGGTAGAATGGAAAGAATTGGAGGAAGAGGAACCCACAGGGAATGAATGGGAAGATAGAAAAGTTGGAAGAAGAAAAGATTTTTTGCTTAGACGCATGGAATTGGCTAAGCATTTTATTCGAACAAATATAGAACCAAAATGGATGGTTTTGTGTCTATTACCAGTTCTTCCTCCTGAGTTGAGACCAATCTATCATATAGATGAGGATAAACTAGTGACCTCGGATATTAATGAAATCTATAGAAGAATTATCTATCGGAATAATACTCTTACAGATCTATTAACAACAAGTATAGCTACGCCAGAAGAATTAATAATATCTCAGGAAAAATTGCTACAAGAAGCCGTGGATGCACTTCTTGATAATGGAATCTGCGGACAGCCAATGAGGGATGATCATAATAGAATTTACAAGTCGCTTTCAGATGTAATTGAAGGCAAAGAAGGAAGAGTTCGCGAGACTCTGCTTGGTAAACGGGTCGATTATTCAGGGCGGTCAGTGATTGTCGTAGGCCCTTCACTTTCATTACATCGATGTGGATTACCTCGCGAAATTGCAATAGAACTTTTCCAGGCATTTGTAATTCGTGACCTAATTAGAAAACATCTTGCTTCGAACATAGGAGTTGCTAAGAGTCAAATTCGGAAAAAAAAACCTATTGTATGGGAAATACTTCAGGAAATTCTGGATGACCATCCTGTATTACTGAATAGAGCGCCTACTCTGCATAGATTAGGCATACAGGCATTCCTCCCCATTTTAGTGGAAGGGCGTGCTATTTGTTTACATCCATTAGTTTGTAAGGGCTTCAATGCGGACTTTGACGGGGATCAAATGGCTGTTCATGTGCCTTTATCTTTAGAGGCTCAAGCAGAGGCACGTTTACTTATGTTTTCTCATATGAATCTTTTGTCTCCAACTATTGGAGATCCCATTTCTGCACCAACTCAAGATATGCTTAGTGGACTCTATGTCTTAACGAGTGGAAATCGTCGGGGTATTTGTGTAAATAGGTATAATCCATGTAATAGTAGAAACTATCAAAATGAAGATAATAACTATAAGTATACAAAAAAAAAAGAACCCTTTTTTTGTAATGCCTATGATGCAATTGGAGCTTATCGGCAAAAACGAATCAATTTAGGTAGTCCTTTGTGGTTGCGATGGCGACTAGATCAACGTGTTATTGCTGCAAGAGAAGTTCCTATCGAAATTCACTATGAATCTTTGGGGACCTATTATGAGATTTATGGACACTATCTAATAGTAAGAAGTATAAAAAAAGAAATTCTTTATATATATATTCGAACCACTCTTGGTCATATTTCTCTTTATCGAGAAATAGAAGAAGCCATACAGGGGTTTTGGCAGGGCTGTTGTAATTCTATGCTGCCAGGGGGAATTCGAATCTCGCCGGGTTAACTAGGACTAGAATTGCGGAATTTCTACGTGAATCAAGATCTAGAAAAGGAAGTTTTCCAATCACTGACTCAAACCCATTGTCAAATTCTACTCAGCACAACGCAATATGGAGGTACTGATGGCAGAACGGCCCACTCAGGTCTTTCACAATAAAGTGATAGACGGAACTGCCATGAAACGACTTATTAGTCGATTTATTGATCACTATGGAATAGGATATACATCACATATCCTGGATCAAGTAAAGACTCTGGGTTTCCGACAAGCTACCGCCGCATCCATTTCATTAGGAATTGATGATCTTTTAACAATACCTTCTAAAAGATGGCTAGTTCAAGACGCTGAACAACAAAGTTTTATTTTGGAAAAACACCATCATTCTGGGAATGTACACGCGGTAGAAAAATTACGTCAATCGATCGAGATATGGTATGCCACAAGTGAATATTTGCGACAAGAAATGAATCCTAATTTTCGGATGACCGATCCTTTTAATCCAGTCCATATAATGTCTTTTTCGGGAGCCAGAGGAAATGCATCTCAGGTACATCAATTAGTAGGTATGAGAGGATTAATGTCGGATCCCCAAGGGCAAATGATTGATTTGCCCATTCAAAGCAATTTACGCGAAGGACTCTCTTTAACAGAATATATTATTTCTTGCTATGGAGCCCGTAAAGGGGTTGTGGATACCGCTATACGAACATCAGATGCAGGATATCTCACGCGCAGACTTGTTGAAGTAGTGCAACACATTGTTGTACGTCGAACAGATTGTGGCACCGTTCGAGGTATTTCTGTAAGTCCTCGAAATGGAATGATGGCGGACAGGATTTTTATCCAAACATTAATTGGCCGTGTATTAGCAGATGATATATATATAGGTTCGCGATGCATTGCTACTAGAAATCAAGATATTGGGGTTGGACTTGTCAATAGATTCATAACTTTTAGAGCACAACCAATCTCTATTCGAACCCCCTTTACTTGTAGGAGTACATCTTGGATTTGTCAATTATGTTATGGCCGAAGTCCGGCTCATGACGACCTGGTCGAATTGGGAGAAGCTGTAGGTATTATTGCAGGTCAATCTATTGGAGAACCGGGCACTCAATTAACATTAAGAACTTTTCATACTGGCGGAGTATTCACAGGGGGTACTGCAGAACATGTGCGAGCCCCTTCTAATGGAAAAATCAAATTCAATGAGGATTTGGTTCATCCGACACGTACACGTCATGGACATCCTGCTTTTCTATGTTCTAGAGACTTGTATGTAACTATTGAGAGTGAAGATATTATACACAATGTGTGTATTCCGCCCAAAAGTTTTCTTTTAGTTCAAAACGATCAATATGTAGAATCAGAACAAGTCATTGCTGAGATTCGCACGAGAACATCCACTTTGAATTTGAAAGAGAAGGTTCGAAAACATATTTATTCTGACTTAGAGGGCGAAATGCACTGGAATACTGATGTGTACCATGCCCCTGAATTTACATATGGTAATATTCATCTCTTACCAAAAACAAGTCATTTATGGATATTATTAGGGGAGCCCTGGAGAGCTAGTCTAGGCCCCTGTTCGATCCACAAGGATCAAGATCAAATGAACGCTTATTTTCTTTCTGTTAAGCGAAGATACATTTCTAACCCCTCAGTAACTAATAATCAAGCGAGACACAAATTTTTTAGTTCGTATTTTTCTGGTAAAAATAAAAAAGGAGATAGGATTCCTTATTATTCAGAACTGAATCGAATGACATGTACTGGTCGTTGTAATCTCAGATATCCGGGCATTCTCGAGGGAAATTCTGATTTATTGGCAAAGAGGAGAAGAAATAGAGTCATCATCCCACTCGACTCGATTCAAGAAGGCGAGAACCAACTAATACCTTCTTCAGGTATAGCAATTGAAATCCCCAGAAATGGTATTCTCCGTAGAAATAGTATTCTTGCTTATTTCGATGATCCTCGATATATAAGAAAGAGCTCGGGACTTACTAAATATGAGACTAGAGAACTGAATTCAATCGTCAACGAAGAGGATTTGATTGAGTATCGAGGAGTCAAGGTATTTTGGCCAAAATACCAAAAGGAAGTAAATCCATTTTTTTTTATTCCCGCGGAAGTCCACATTTTGGCCGAATCTTCTTCCATAATGGTACGGCACAATAGTATTATTGGGGTAGATACACAAATCACTTTAAATAGAAGAAGTCGAGTAGGCGGATTGGTCCGCGTGAAGAAAAAAGCAGAAAAAATTAAACTGATAATATTTTCTGGAGATATCCATTTTCCTGGAAAGACAAATAAGGCATTCCGATTGATACCACCAGGAGGGGGAAAACAAAATTCCAAAGAATACAAAAAATTGAAAAATTGGCTCTATATCCAACGAATGAAACTTTCCAGGTATGAAAAAAAGTATTTTGTTTTGGTTCAACCTGTAGTCCCATATAAAAAAACGGATGGTATAAATTTAGGAAGACTTTTCCCGGCGGATCTCTTGCAGGAAAGTGATAATCTACAACTTCGGGTTGTCAATTATATCCTTTATTACGACCCAATTCTGGAAATTTGGGACAAAAGTATTCAATTAGTTCGGACTTGTTTAATGTTGAATTGGGACCAAGACAAAAAGATCGAAAAGGCCTGTGCTTCTTTTGTTGAAATAAGGACAAATGGTTTGATTAGAGATTTTCTAAGAATCGACTTAGCGAAGTCACCTATTTCATATACCCGAAAAAGGAACGATCTGCCGGGTTCAGGATTGATTTCTGAGAATGGATCAGATCGCGCTAATGTTAATCCGTTTTCTTCCATTTATTCCTATAAAAAAGCAAGGATTCAAGAATCCCTTAATCCAAATCAAGGAACTATTCATACATTGTTGAATCGAAATAAGGAATCTCAATCTTTGATCATTTTGTCATCATCCAATTGTTCTCGAATAGGCCCATTCAACGATGTAAAATCTCCCCATGTGATAAAAGAATCAATCAAAAAGGACCCCCTAATTCCAATTAGGAATTCTTTAGGCCCCTTAGGAACAGGCTTTCCAATTTATCATTTCGATTTATTTTCCTATTTAATAACCCATAATCAGATCTTGGTAACTAACTATTTGCAACTGGACAATTTAAAAAATATTTTTCAAATACTTCAATATTATTTACTGGATGAAAATGGTCAAATTTATAATCCCTATTCATGTAGTAACATCATTTTAAATCCATTCAATTTGAATTGGTATTTTCTCCATTACAATTATTGTGAAGAGACATATACAATCGTTAATCTTGGGCAGTTTCTTTGTCAAAATGTATGTATAGCAAAAAAAGGACCGCATTTAAAATCAGGTCAAGTTCTAATTATTCAAGTTGACTCTGTGGTAATACGATCAGCTAAGCCTTATTTGGCCACTCCAGGAGCAACTGTTCATGGACATTATGGGGAAATCCTTTATGAAGGAGATA